CGCTTTAGCCAATGATCCAATCAGAGGAATAATTGGAACTATTGTATCGAGTTTATTGGGAGCATTATTTAGTAGAAATGAATTTTCTAGCATTTGATTCCGCACCACTGCAGGATTTCGTCGAACACTTGAAAAGTAACTCAAAAAATCGAGGGAATGCTTGGATAATTGGTTTATACGGATACTTGCCGCGTGAGACCATACATCAAAATGACATTGCCATAAATTGACAAAGTAAGATTTCCATTTATTCATTAGAAGAGGTGTGTCTTTGGAAGCCAGAATTGATTTTCCTTGATATCTAACATAATGCATGAAAGGATCCTTGAGAAAGCATGGGATGACCGGAAAATCATTAGCAAAGACTTCGGCAAAATGTTCTATTTTTCTATATAAACAGAGTCGTTCAAAAAGGACTCCAAAAGATGTTAATCGTAAATGAGAAGATTGGTTACGGAGAAAAAGGAAGATGGATTCGTATTCACATATATAAGAATTATATAGGAATAAAAAGAATCTCGGATTACTTTTTGAAAAAATGGAAATAGATTTATTTGTAATAATAAGACTGTTACAATTAGAATACTCATGAAGAAAGAACCGCAATAAATGCAAATAAGAAGCATCTTTCACCCGGTAACGAAGGGTTTGAACCAATATTTCCAGATGGGCAGGGTAGGGTATTAGTATATCCGCCGAATAATTTAAATGTGGGAACTTTTCCTCTAAAAAGGGAAATATTGAATGAATGGATCGTAAATTGTAAAATCTTACGATTTCCGCCCCTTCTAAAGAAGATATTAATCGTAGATAAAATGGAATTTCCACAATGATTGCAAATCCTTCTGATAGAATTTTAAAATGCAAATTCTTGTTGTACCCAAAAAATGGATTTTGTTTAGAATCATTAGCAGAAATTATCAAATAATTCTGTTGATACATTGTAGTAATTAAGCGTTTTACAATCAGTAAACTAGATTTATTATCATAACCTATATTTTCCAACAACATGTATCTATTTAAACCATGACCATGAGCAAGTGCATAACTATATTCCCGAAAGATAAGTGGGTATAGGAAGTCATGTTTCCGAAATCTATCGAGTTCTAAATATCCTTGAAATTCCTCCATTTAAAATTAGATGGGGATAAGGGATTTCTTTTGGGTTATTAAATGACACATAGTACGATACAGTCAAAACAGGATATTATAGTAAGAAATAAATAGATATATACCCCGGAACCAGATAAGACTGATCGACGGACTCTTTAGCCTCTCCTTTTCCATCTAATTTAATTGGTTTATGTTCATTCGAGGATAACAAGATGGTTAGAAATCCTTTATTTGTTCAACCCAATCGTTCTTTTGATTTTGGAAAAAAAGGATTTTTATCTTTATCAATAGACTGCTTTTTCTACACATTTACCCCCACACTCTAATGGAGAATAGCTACTAATAATTAGGATTTAAAAATAAATCGATGATCCACTTATGGGAAAAGCATTTCCCGCATCAAGGACTAATCTATTTTTAACGTTTAATTAGATCGGGTAATCGTTCAAATTAAGAACAGAAGCTCGTTTCTTTTTTTTTGTTTACCTATAATTGGAGCCATAGGGCTCTATCCATTTATTCACTTAACCCAAAATTTCATTTTATTTTTTTTTCGTCAAGAATTTAAACAAAGTTTTGAACCGATCCGCTAAGAATAAAATATTCTCAGAATTCCACATTGATACGACATGCTGCTTTTTCCATTCATTCCTTTGAGGATCAGTCGCGGTCTTACAAGCTCTAGAGATAGTATCGACGAAGACGTTGCTTCATACAAATGTGTAAAAATTGCCAGTCGCACTTAAAAGCCGAGTACTCTACCATTGAGTTAGCAACCCCCCCCCCCCAAAAAAAAAAATGTGTAGATCCAATCGGAATAAAAAATTAGATTTAATTGCACACCGAAATCCAAATAGTAAAATAGCAAAAATATTGCTAATCGATTCTGAACATAAAAAAAATAATGAACATATTAGATGCAAATACACTGACTTCTAAAATAAGAATCTAGATTAAGATAAGGATATAGATTAAGTCAAAATTGATGTACTACCATGGATTTAGTTCGTATCTTATCTTATCCATTATTATCTTATCCGTTTTTTTTTTTTTTCAATAAAATAAATAAATAATAAATAAATAAAGGCTTCTCGTATCCCAGCAAATCCGACGAATCCATCATTTAAATAAAGTAAAATAAAAAAACCAAGTCCATAGATGGAACAGAGGGAAATAGATACATTTATTCATGATCGGATTATATTTGTTTGATACACTGTTGTCAATATGAATGTAAATCTTAAGAAAAGAACACAATGTGGAGAACCATAAATTAAAATAAAAAAAAAAATGAAATATTGAATTAATATAATAAAATATAAATTATACAAATAAAGAAAAAACTAATGACTTGTATTGAATTGGCACTAACTATATATGGATAATAAACATGGATACAAAAGGATGTAAGCGTAAGAATCAATATTCGTAGCAAAGTATCGCAATGCTTGGGTTTACTTAATCCATATAAGTAAAAAAAAAAAAAAAAAAATAAATCTTAAATCCCATTTGTTTTTTTTTATTTATTTGTTCATAACATAAAAAAAGTGAAAGTTTCAACTAAAAACCAACTAGTATTGAATTAGCAATAATGTAAATATTTTGGATTTAGAAATCCAACTACTTCGGTTATTCATTTGATCTTTTTTCATCTGTCTTAAATTAAATGAATTTCTATCACTAAAATAAAAATAAATTTTTGTCGTTATAGAAGACGACATTTTTTGGTAGTAATAATAAATAGGTATGAATAGAACAAAAGAGGGGGGGGGCGGTAGTATATAAAAGGTTATACAAAGTTATATAAGCCCCCTCTTTTGTTCTATTCATTAATTGAATTTAATCTGTTGATTAAGGCAAAGTTCCATAAAAACTCCCGCCTTCTTCGAAATATCATGAACAGTTCCCGTAGGTTGAGCGCCCCTTTCAAGGAAATATAGAATAGCAGGAACATTTAAATAGGTTTGATTCTTTAGCGGATCATAAAAGCCCACTTTCCGAAGAGCTCTTCCTTCTCTTCGGCATCGAGCATCAATTGCAACGATTCGATAAACCACCCATTGGGATAGATGTAGATGAATAATACCCCCCCCCCTAGAAACGTATAAGAGGTTTTCTCCTCATACGGCTCAAGAAAATTCGAAATTATATCTATGGATCGAATTTGAAATTTTTAATTAGTAATGTCAAATGGATCCATAAAATAATCAAATCAATTAAATATGAGTTAAGTACTTTTTATTATTCCTTATTCTTATCCGAAAAAGAAAATAAAATCATTTCTATTCGCATCCTCATAACTCAAGTTGGATAACTCGCTAATAACCCAAGGAAACCCTTTACTTTAGGTATTTCGTTTATTGAGCGATCTCTAACCACGCACCTTTTTTTGTCTTTAGAATCTATTTTGATTCTTAATTAGAATCTATTTATTGAGACAACTGAAAGTGGTATTTCCTTGTTCCAGGATTCTTTATCGTTTCTTTGAATCATTGGGTTTAGACATTACTTCGGTGATTTTTAATCGTTTCAAAAAACGTCAGCAACATACCCTTTTTGTGATTTCTTTTTATCAAAAAATCATACAAATGGTCGATTTGATTCCTGCGCGATACACTTTTAATCGAAAGAGTTTTACCAATTCCAAGAGGTTTTACTTATAAATTTGAAAATTGGATCCTTTCGATTTTTATATGGAAAATATACTTACGAAGCTGTTTCAACTTATTAATTAACACTAACCCTAGATCCGTTCCCTTAAAAAATGAATCAATACTTTTTTTTACTCGAGCTCCATTAAGATCATGTACTATTTACATCCCAACCCCCGACCTCAAAAAGGAGGGTTCTAGTGAAACAGAACAAACGATGTCGAGCCAAGAGCACCCTCATTCCTATCTAATTAATATAAAAAGAAAATGATGGATGTAAGAATCCACAGACGACCATATCCCTCAAGTCGCACGTTGCTTTTTACCACATCGTTTTAAACGAAGTTTTACCATAACATTTCCTAGTAGGTTGCTGTAAACAGTATGTAATTGATTCCATTATGGACTCATGAATAATCATTGGTTCGTTCGGTACATAGTAATCCATACTTTTATGAATGGGTAATTTCTCAAGAAGTATCAGCACGAATTAAATTTAACCCCATATAATATATATAATAAGTAATATATAGAAATATAATAAATATTTTTTTAATATATTATTTTATTTTTTCTTTAGAATTATAATCTAAATATAAATATTAGAATATAAAAAAATTGAACTAATAAATAACACAAATAAGTTTTTTTTTAATCTGCATCTTGAGGTGACTTGCTAAAATAGATTCACCAATTTCACACTTCTTCGAGTACCAAGGACTCATAAGACATTATTAAAAATATTTAATTGATTGAAAAATTTCCTATTTCACTATCATTACATTATTTGAATAAGGCTTTACAGTAAAAATCGCATTTTGATAATAATAGAGAAAAATTCATATTCGGATTAAACCATAAAAAAAAATGTAAATTCTTTTTGTTTTTCACGAGGTGGTGGATAAAGACTGATAGAATAGAGGCTTTGTGTTGTTATTCTTTTTGATAAATCATAATTAAAAGAGGATCCCCATACCTATCAGGTAGACTAAACAAATATCTTTGAAAGTAATTAGAAACATTCTATGTTAAAGGGTAAAGTTAAATATTTAAAATTTAGGGATAACAAATCTATTGTCACAAAACTCAATTGAAATAAAATAAAGTTTTCAATGAATCAATGAAATAGAAGAAATAGAACGATAACAATACATATATATATAAGCCTTCGCTCCCTTTCTGCGTAGTTTATTTGACTTGGAGTCAATAATCCAGCTGCAATTATTTCCTAAGGAAAAGCGACTAAGATGTATGAATACACTTTGTCTCAATTGGTACATATCATATATTTACAATTTTTCATAAAAGAAAACACAAAATACTTAAAAACGGGGTTCAAAGAAAAGACATATGTTACGTATGTAACTTGATTTTTTTTAATGAAATTCAGACAGCCGCGTATATTGAAATTGGTATTTTACATTGACGTTTAACTCCTATCTACTGCGTCAATTCTATGAAGATGATGAATCCTAAATAAAAAAAGAATCCTATTAGAGTGTTCCAAACTATTACTATTTTATATAAATGTAAATTAAAACAAGTACAGATTAAATCATGGTTCGTATTTTTATTTTATGAAGAACTAACTTATTAAATAGAAATATGATTTAATCTATGCTCCCATCTTACCTCTTACCTGTATACAAATAGATTCAATTACATCTGTGTGTTATTTGAACACGATTCGATTTTTGATTTTTGAAAAAGATATAATTCATATAAGAATCAATCATTATAGGAAAGCAAAATCAGATTATAACCAATCTTATTCTACTTCTACTCTTAAAAAAAAAAAATAAGGTTGTTTAAAAAAGGGCAATCTTTCTTTTATTCTGATATAAAATAGAAAATCTATATTCTGATATGATATATATAATATAATAGGTATGCTCTGGGACGGAAGGATTCGAACCTCCGAATACCGGGACCAAAACCCGTTGCCTTACCACTTGGCCACGCCCCATTTTTGATTTCTATTCGACATTAATAAAGACTAATATTGATAGTAGTTCTTCGTCAATTCTAGTCCAAATCTATATAGAATAGATTAGAGTGTTGCTAGGATTTTGAGACATTTAGATAGAGAATTAAACGACATTTATTGATCATTACATACAATTCAATTAAGATATTGTATGAAAGTATGGTTTTGTCTATTCTCTTTTGATTTGAGAATTGAAGGATTTTTGATTGGGTTAATTCAAAAAAAAAAATAAGATTATAATAACTCATATTAAGAACTCATCATATTAATAACTCAATCAAAATAAATACAATTATCTTCAAGAACAAAGAAAAAAATGTTTGTTATGCTTAATATCTTTAGTTTGATCTGTATTTGTCTTAATTCTGCTCTTTCTTCAAGTAGTTTTTTCTTCTCAAAATTGCCCGAGGCTTATGCTTTTTTGAATCCAATCGTAGATTTTATGCCAGTAATACCTTTGCTCTTTTTTCTCTTAGCTTTTGTTTGGCAAGCTGCTGTAAGTTTTCGATGAGATCTTTAATACGGTCCTAGAAAAATTCATGATTTATTCTTAAAAAAAAAATTCTAACAATTCATAAGATCAGATAAGTCTTATAGTATAACCCTTCGATTCAAATAATGAAATTCTTGGATCGCCACAATAAGTCTGGGCTCCCCCCAGTTCCTCATTCGGACCCTTTTTTATAGTGAAAGAACCTAGTAGATTCCTCCGCAATATCTAATTGCGGGTATGAAAAAGCTTTTGGTAATGAAAGACTTGACCCTTATTACAAATGAATTTCTGAAAATTCTTTTTTATTTCTATAGATTTAGAAAAATAATTTCGTGGTGTCAAAATAAGGTATGTGGTATAAAAATGGAGAATCTATTATCTTTTTTTCCAAAAAAAATGATCTTGGAGATTGTGTAATGCTTACTCTTAAACTATTTGTTTACACAGTAGTGGTATTCTTTGTTTCTCTCTTTATCTTCGGATTCCTATCTAATGATCCAGGACGGAATCCTGGACGTGAAGAGTGAAGAATAAAAAATAACAATAAAGTTTCTGTTTTCCTTGCTTGATTTTAAAATGTTCTTAGGATTTTATTTATTCCACATTTTTAACTATTAATTAAAATGAAATAAAAAAAAAAAGACTCGTTGAAAGAGAAATTGAAAGATAAAGAAAAAATACCAAGTCATTGACTAAAGCGGAAAGAGAGGGATTCGAACCCTCGGTACGAAAAACCCGTACAACGGATTAGCAATCCGACGCTTTAGTCCACTCAGCCATCTCCCCAAATTGAAAGAAAAAGGATAATTACTAGATTATATTACACAAAAACAGTAAGGCTTGAAAAAGGGCCCTCTCTTTATACCTCTTTATTATTCAGTATATATCTATTATATAGATATCTAATTATAGAGACATAGAAAAATAGAAAAAAAAAATATAGAAAATAAAAATCAGTGATTTCATTTAGGTAAAGTAAGGGCTCGAAATCGATATCTCAACTCCACTATTCCAATGAATATAAATTTAGATATATAACCACCTAATGCCCCAAGAATATTATATATTATATAAACTATAAACTATAAATTATATAGAAATTATATAGCAATGAATTTCTTATATAAAAAAATTATAGAATTAATAAATAGTAAATAGTAAATAGAAAGTAATAATAAATATATAAATTAAAATTAAATAAATAATAAAAAAAGAGTACCTCTTTGCTTTCGTCTGCAAGATCCTTTTTTACTTTT